CGAAGAAATCTCGTTGTCGCGGGCAGGCCTCTGTACCATCTGTCTACTCGAGACACGAGTAGACAGGAAGATAGTAATAAAACATGGTCAGGTCATCTGGATCCTTTCATCGAGCAACAAATGGGCGGGCGACCCTTCTTGCTTGCTTGGCCGTCAAAGAGAGGGAATTGGCTTAACTATCGGAGTAGCTAGCAGATCGAAATCGGAGGGTCAGTCACTTATACAGCCAGCTTTGGAATCAGATCAGTCATTCCAGCAAACGTAGGCTTGAAAGCCCCAGCTGAAAAAGCCATATCAGTAAAGTCAAAAGAACTCCCTTTTCGAAAGCCTATTCGTCAAGTTCCTTCTCTTCAAATAAGATAGAACCCGTAGGCACCTGGATTGGTCTATGTCCGCTTTAGGGCGTATACCAATGGATGGGACTTTTGATCAAGAGAAGCCATTAAGGCCTTTAATTGGTCGAAAGAAAGATCTCTTCTCTTATGATATCTGTCTTCTACTACTGATCCTTTCCCACTTTAAGTACAGAAACTTATCATTGATAAGCTATTCAATAAAGAGGCGGCTCATGCTTGGATTGAGTTTGGGCTCGGAAGTAATGTCTTCCTTGCCCCTACTCTATCAGAACAGTTCCCACAGTTTGTAAGATTTAGGTCTGGACAACCTTTGGGTTTTCTCTCATCTTGGCCCTTGTTCGCACTATCCCACCATTTTCTGGTGGTAAGGTTTCTTTCAAAGGTACAGACCGGGGAAGGTAGTGAAAAACGCAGACAGCCGCGAAGGATGAGGCAATCTCAGATTGTTCACGTTCAGACACTGCGTTTGGTTCATCACCCGTTGAGAAGGCTGTAGAAGAGGTAGCATTCGCAGACCAAAGCAAAGCCCGCAGGGGATTCTGCATAGCATAGCAAGAAGGAAGAGCGTGCTAAATACATAAGGACTCGTAGAGGCAGTAGAAGCGAAGGCTGTTTAAGATCCACCAGTGAAATCCAGTATACCATCTTGTTGCCCGAGCAGCACTAACCAGAGCAAAGTAAGCATAGACAGGTGCATTGGAAAGCAGCCGATAGGCCTCACAACCTTTCCCCAGTATGGAGCCACCGTCGAAGTATTGGTATCCCTGCACTGATAATGCTAGCACTACACACTTCCCCGGACGGTGTAACTAACGGGCCTGTGTAACTCCTTTTCCTTCCAACTGGGAATCCCCTACCCTAAGTACAGTCATTAATAACTTGATTCCAATAATCCTAAATCCAAGCCTTCTACCCTTCTTTCAGTCATTTCCTGCTTTAGCCTGGGAACAAAGAATAGGGTAAGGGCTCAGTATGATATCTTTTCATTTCTTCGAAAACATATTTATTCTGACTCAGGCGGGCACTGGAGTACCGATGTGTATCATGTACCTGCTGACTAGCCAGCCCTATCTGCCTTAAGTTTCATTCCCTTGAACTTGAGTACCTCGGTGCCTTCTATTGTGTTGTATAAATAGCATTTCGGTGCTAAAAAGTATCCTTTCATGACTCTGTCCTCTAGCTTAAACTTACCTAATTCTTTGGAAGAAATCACTTCATTAGGTAGTGGCTGACCAAGCACAACTGAGTCTGTGTCCGTGTAGTAGCAGTCCTCTCTTGAGATATAAGGGTACATATAGATCCTAGCATAGGCTGTGATCGCAGCAGCTAGTTGGACAGCAGAGTTCTTCGGAGGGTTCCAATAATCAGGGCCCTTATCGGTATTGCTATGGTAGGCAACGATGTGGGTGTTCTCGCTAAGCATTTCACCGAATATCAACTCACTATGCCTGATCAAATAATTGTATCGATCATTATCGCAGACCTCGGTTGTCGTGCTTTTTGGGTTAATGCCAAATCTACCGTATAGCGAATTCATAAGGATCTTGTACACATAGGCCAAGGACTCATTACCGGACTTCCTTGCCTCTAACCTGCTCTCAAAGAGTGAGCTAACAAAGTCCCTTAAAGGGCTTTCCTTCCTCTCAAAGAGGTAGCCATTGATTGGGATCACAGTGTAGCCTAGTTCTCTTGCATACTTTAACTCCTCGCTAAAGTACACACCAATGAATTGCCCGGTTGGAAAGATGAGAGTGTTATTCTTGTCTCGATAGGGTAGAAAGGGCTTCTTGATAGTCTTCGGACATACCACATATGCCTTAATAAAGCCAAAGATGCTATCAAAGTCCTTGCATTCCAGATTTTCATGCCAGACTGGCACACCACCTGGCATTTGATATTCCTTCATTACAAAGGGATAGAGAGAGTTCACATCGTAGTAGTATAGGTCCTCGCCATATGGCTTGTATGTATCTGTATGACCACCGTAGAATGCATGCCTTATAAACTTGTCTTCATTCTTGTTTGGGATGTGGATTGGCCAATTAGCAGCATCGTAATATCTCATACGAAAGATGCTTAGAGCCAGTGAGGAAAGGGTGATCTTGCTTTCTATGTCCACCTTGTACAGCTTCCAATATATCTCTTGAGCTTTTTGCATTACACCTCCAAGGAGAAGGATGTCCTGCTTCATATAGTCTATCAAGCTATTTTTCATACTTGCCAGATTTGACAGTGTCACCTCATCATATGGGATAGAGCCTTTCGTGCCTAGACCCGGGCATAGATTCTTAGCTAGGTTGGCAAGTTTGCCAGGGAGTAGATTCAAGGAGTCTCTGAAGCGGAATAACATCTTCATACCTGAATATACTGCTAACTCATAAAGCCTATTGTTCCTCATCAGTGGTTTTAGCTTGTAGCTCTTGTGATGACATGCTAGGTGCTTAAGCACGAGAATACCATCGAATCTAGATAAGTTGTGAAAGTAAATAGTTAAACTTGATTGTTCACGTCTAACAATCATTGATATCCTTAATACCAAGTCATAAAGTACCTTAGTACTCCTATCTTCAAAGGAATCAAGGATTATAGAGTAGTTTTCACTGAAGTAGGTATCAATCATAAGATCATTGATCTCTTCACCGGGACGAACCATCAAGAGACCAGCAGCATAAGGTTTATGAACGTTATCGATCAGTATAGTCTCGGTATCGGCTACAATGAAGGGTTTCAGCTTAGTGCTAGATGATTTGAGTGCAGTGATATGGGTTGGATGGCTACGCTTACGATTTCGATTTTGGATCACTCTTGCTGTTATTGGCTCGATCTCACTCAATCCGGCACTGGCTTGAATGATTGAAGAAAGTGAGCTATCTCTCTCCTCTGAAGATAGGGCAGGCCTATCCATCTTTTTCCCTTCCATATAGACTCGGATAAAGAGTGCTACTATATAATCTCCGTCGTATTTTTCTGCATATTCTTGAATATATCGTGATATATGAGCATAGACCTCACTCATTGGAATTAACTTACAATCTTGATATGTCAAGGGGATAGCTGGACCAATCGTAAATGTGATCTCCTCTCCGTCACGCATCATGGTAAAGGATATTGTGAACTTAGCGTAACCAGATAATGATGGGTAAACAAACTGGATTAAGAGATCCATGATCGCAAGACATAATAGGTCATTCTCATTAATTAAAGGGTAAGGCTCGAAGAAGTGTTGTGAAGCAATGATTAACCCTGGATGCGGATCTTGGTGGGTTGTTCGTTCAATCTTATGATACAAGCGATTCAATAACTGTCCAGTAGTTGCGCTGTCAGTGGTGTATGCCATCTTATGCTTCATCTTAATTGTGTAAGCTGTAATTTGTATCTCCCTCCTTTCTTTGTAACTTAAACATGAATTTAAACCACTTATCATTATGAGCAATCCAACAATCCATTGGGTTAGGGGATTGACAATCACCGCATACATTACGAGTATAGTTATCGTAAGAGGTCAGTATTCCCTTGATCCTTTCTTCCCAAGTTGCCATCATCTTCTTGCTTATGTTCTCAGGTATATTTGCATATAAGTAATAATGAAGCTTATCTTTTGTGATTACACTATTCTGATAGTAACGCTCATCTGGTCCTTTTCCCTCCCTTTTTACAATTGGTTTTATAACATTCATATAGATGAACTCGTTGATGATTGAAAGTGGGGGGCCCATTTCACAAATGGATTTGATATAAATGTCTGGTAAAAGATGGCTATATTTTGCTGTTGTTATAAAGTTGTCGTGTACTGTGTATATAGGCATATTCATAAGAAGCATCTTTTTTACTACACTCATTGTAATATGGGCATCCTTCTGATGGATGAAGTTTACGAAGGTAGAGATTTCAGTCTTCCTACGATCTCTCTTAGAAGAAGAAACTCTGAGAGTCACACTATGTTTCTTCTTATGCTGGCTATTATATAGCCATATCTTTATTTTCTCCATTATCATATAATCCTGTACCGGGGTAAACTCAGGGACTCTATAAAAAACAGGGCTATCCTTAGCTGACGCGATCCAGCCTATATGGCGGATCATCCGGATCAGGCAATCCATGCCCGGATATTTAGTTCTCCAGAACTTAAAGCAGACAGAGGCTACAAGGAAGCATTCCTTATGAAGGATATAGTGAGAGAGATGGTCTTTTAGATCTTTGGCTGTGCTCATTAAAGTTTTTCCATAGATAATAGGCATAAAGATACTTTTGACTATCTTACGAGTGAGGACATCGCAAACTTGCCTTGATAGATTATTTTCACCCAGTTCAGCTATCATGAATTCCTTGAGCTCTTCGAGGATGAAAGAATAAACATCTTGGATTTTACCATCCGAAGATGGGATGAGATTAGTTCTCTTAGCCAAGGTTTCATCCAACAAAAAGTAACTCATGATCTGATATGCACTCGCTGAGGCATCTTGGGTAATAGGCATGCACGTATGATCGGCCACTTTGTTAGCATTACTGAAAGACATCATTCGAGTTAGATGGGCCATGAACTGAAATGGGCGTTTTGCCTCTAGAGCTAACTCGACTGTATTCTTAGCGATCTGGTTTAAGTTGTCATTAAACCAGTGAATTGCCTCCACGACAGTGACGAATGACTTGTAATTGTAGGCAGCTGATAATAAATATTGTTCGTTATTAACATAGTCACTTGATTCGCAATTCGCAAAGACAATCATGCTTCTTGCTAGATCACGCTCGTGGAGATGCATGATCCCACTGCGGTAGATTCGACCTCGGAAGTCGACAAATGCCGGCAAATAAAAATGATAACCATCGTATGCCTTTGCCAGCTTGATAATCAATTTCTCATAACGAGCACGCTGTATGCTCTTACATAAAGCATTAATCAATTCGTTAAAGCTACATAATTTTTTAATAACCTCATCTTTCATGTAAAAATCTCTAAGTAAGATGTATACATCATTTATATTTAGAGAGGCTAGAAAGCTAGGCATGAGTAAACCAGATTCAACTAATATCTCCTCATTGTCTTGAATATATTTCAACCAATCACTGTTGATTTGAAAGGCCTGACCCTGTAGCTTGTTCATTACAAGACACAAATTCTCGTAATTATCCTCTTTTCCTATATCAATATAAAAATTATTAATGTTACCGGTACTTAACAGGCGGTAACGCTCATATATTTCCCCTGTTGGACTACTTAAGTAACCACCTGATAGATCGGATAGTGTCATTGGTTTTTGATCTTGCGGGCGGGCACTCGTCCAATCTAGAGGTTTGCATACCATTGGCAGGTTAAGCTTGATCGGTAGTAATGAGATATCAATGATGCAGATTGCGTAGAGATGGCTTGGAAGATAATAATGTCCTTTCTTCTTCTCAACTCGAGTAGACCCGTTCAAATCTGACATTAATTTGATTAATTTCCTTTCCTCCATGAATTGAACTAAACATGTACCGAAGGGAAACTTCTTCTCCAATTTTGATCTTTTTTTCACCTTACCATTCACTTGAGGATCCTCTACCGTGGCAATAGACATTGAATCCTTTTTTTTACACCTGCGGGATTTCAAGTATTTTGCTTGCATCCTGACAGCTGTCTCTAGTTGTTGAACCAAAGTAGCAACACGAACTATTGAGTTATATTCAACTGAGTGAAAAACCATACCAAGTACATGAACTATTAATGCCTCAATCGTATATTGACCGAACTCAGAAAGCTATTCAATATCATCATTATTGTCTACCTTATCCTTGAGATAATCCTTTGCATTTATTTTATTATCTTTGATTAATATTTTAATTATGTTGGGTGTTGTCTTAAAAATAGATTCCTCGTCAAAGTTCATTGACAGATCCTCAATCCTCATTTGCATCTTAAGTAATTCCCCTTCACTTAATGGAAATCTATCTTTTTCTTTCTGTAAAATGTCGAATACTTTATTTTTATACTGTTCTCCTTTTGTTTTACCATTTTCTTGTACCATTGTATTTTGTATAGCATTGAAAAACTCATTCCAAAACCTGTCAATCTCATTTTTCTCTACTTCATAACTCAGATTTCATTTTTTGATCCACATGGTGATTTATTCTTAGATTTTTAAAGTGAAACGTAGGATTTTCCCTTCTGTTTTATGAAGGTGTCTCTACCCTGTGATAAATCTGTTTTTTCATGCGATTCTTCCCCTTACAGAAATAACCGATGATAAGATATACTTCCCACCAGCGATTCTTCCCCTTACAGAAATTACCGATGATAAGATATACATCCCACCAGCGATTCTTCCCCTTACAGAAATTACCGATGATCAGATATACTTCACTCCTGCCAATAGAGGTTATCGTGCGCCATGCAATCGAAAACATATAGCCTTGGAGAACGGCATTGAATAGAGATTTACTATTGTAACTCAATCTCTATTCCTGGGATTTCCTAAAGTGCCTACAACCCTGTATATCTGAGCAGATTAATCTACAACTCTAGCATACTAACTAGAGAAACGAGACCTATTTCACTCTAAAGGGCCACCTTTTCAGTTGGGTACTTTTTTTGATTTGAATCTTTCTATGAGTAGAAGGTTTGAATGGTCCGATTGAGGTCCAGTCCCAAGGGCGGGATCCTAACTTTATCCATTTTCTTCCACATCTACATATCGGTGAGTAGGAAAAGACTTGATTTTACAATCCCACTCAAGGGGAAGTGTGAAAAGTTTGACGCACGACGGGACGTAAATAGTCGACTGGAGAAGCTGCTCCAGTAGCAAGCGGAGCATCCACACTTCGTTAAGCCACTTCGGTAAGCTAGTTGCCATCTCTTTGCTTTTCAGTCTTTATAATGGGAGTGATGAAACTGCCATTGATTCCAAGACTTGCTAGCTCTAAGAAGGAATTTCTCTCTCTATATATATGAAATTACTTCAACTAAACTGACTCCTGAAGGCAGCCCTCATTTCGATATCGGATTCGGGGTCTCATCACTTAATTATGCCTGTCCTCTTGCTGTGGTTTCACTATCTCTGTCTTGCCATAGGCACTTAAAGACTGGATCTCCTTCCATATTCGCTAACAGCCTCTCGTTCCGTAGCTACTCTTAGGTACAGATTGTTGTCATTAGGTTTTCCGTCCTTTA